ACCATTTATACCGGAACAAATGGTTATCTGGATGGATTAGAAATTGGACAAGTAAGAAAATTTCTCGTTCAATTACGCACTTACTTAAAAACGAATAAACCTAAGTTCCAAGAAATAATATCCTCTACCAAGACATTAACCGCTGAAGCAGAAAGCTTGTTGAAAGAAGGTATTCAAGAGCAACTGGAACGTTTTCTACTTCAGGAGAAAGTATAAAAAAAGAAACGAAATGGATCATTCTTTTTTTTGATTCTTTAGTCAATTTTATTCTTTAATTTGAATTAAATTTTTCAGAAATTCTATAAATAGAAGTCTATAAGTTAAGTATATATATATAATAGAAAGAAGTATATAACTAATATCTGTTTAATATTAAATCTTAAAGCATTCAGAATTTCTTTCTTATCTTTTTTTTTTCGAAATAGAATAAAAAGATATTATATATAATATAATACAAATGGAAATAATAGATAAATATCAATATATTGATATCTATATTGATATTGCGTCCAATAGGATTTGAACCTATACCAAAGGTTTAGAAGACCTATGTCCTATCCATTAGACAATGGACGCTTTTCGCTTTTTTTGACTTTCCAAATTGTAAAAACAAAAGAATGGGCTAAATCTTTTTAGCAATTGTGTATTGAAGTGAATTCACTTCAATACACAATTGCTATTAGATAGACAATTCTAATAGAGAAAATCGTCTCTATTAAAAAGAGGCAATTTTATTTTAAATTTAGAGCGGGTAGCGGGAATCGAACCCGCATCGTTAGCTTGGAAGGCTAAGGGTTTTAGTCGACGTCGATTGATCATTTTTATATTTTTAACGTCTCTAATTCAAAACCGAACATGAAACTTTGATTTCATTCGGCTCCTTTATGATGGATAGAGAAATTCCCAAATAAAAAAAGATGGGAACGAAATAAAAATTCGACCCATAACATCTATGTTAACTTTTTTTTTCCGTCTGGGTGCTTTCACAGAAAATTTTGTTTTATAGATGATCCTTCTAGAAGATAGATCAGGAGAACTCGACCAATCTTTCTAGTTACTTCGTTCTTTATTTCTATTTAACGGAATCCTTAGGAAAAGTATTTGGTTTCTACCGAGCTAAAACAATATAATATGTCGATGTCTTTAGTAAACTAAAGTTCTCGTTTAATAGCTATTTTGCTTCAATTTTTTTTATACCAAACACTGAATAAAATTGAAGATTTAGTTACGATTAGAAAGACACTTTTCTAGCTTTATCCATGGATCCTCTTGTTATACTTATTGAATTGTAAATAGTCATCCAATTCAAAAATTATGTTTCGAAATTTCATAATCCAAATTTACAATTGATTAGAGTTTTGGGATACAAATTACGAGAATCTATAATCTTCCTTGAATCTTTCATTGAAAGGGAAAGGACTAAATCCTTTTAAGAAATAAAGTTTTTGATCGGAAGATGAATCAAACCGAGAGACCCTTTAACTATTAAAGGGATTAAAAGAACGAATCACACTTTTACCACTAAACTATACCCGCTACAATGCAATTATTGTATATAAATTGACCTTTTGTCGAACAAAACAATCGGGGGTGTAATAAAAAAAATCTGAAAAAAAATTCCAAAATTGGAGCGTTGACTTAATAAAATTAGTAAAAGCGGATTCGATTCCATTTTTTTATTTAAGATCTTTTTTGTCTAAAAATCCATCGGATGAGTCTTTTTAACTTTAACAAAAAAAGGCCCGGCTGGGGACTGACCAGGCCAGGCTATTAAAATAAAAAAGATCTTTTACTTGTGTTTTGACGAGACAAAATAAAAAAAAAAAGGATTCTCTATTTCTATTATTGTGGTTTTATTTATTGCTCTTTCGCGTTCGCGCCTTTTCTTTATCTAATCTTTATCTAAATTTTTTATGTAAATAGAATTACTGAGAAAGTTCTATAAAAAAAGTTATAGAATAGTAATATATAGTATATATATATATGATAAATATATATATATAATAAAATATAGAAAATGAAAATATATATATATATATATAATAAAGAATAATCTAAAAAAAAAAAGAAAGCTTTTTTAAGAATAAAGTGGAGAAGGTTCTTTTTTAAGCCTTTTTTTGTCTAATGGAACCTAAGTAAGTTTCCCTTTTCGATTAGGAGAGATGGCTGAGTGGACTAAAGCGTTGGATTGCTAATCCATTGTACGAGTTAATCGTACCGAGGGTTCGAATCCCTCTCTTTCCTTTTCTCCTTTTTATGATGTGTAATAGATAAAATCCTAATAAAATTCAAGCATTCCCACTAATTAAATAAAGCAATAAAAACTATTTCTTTTTTTATTCTTCACGTCCCGGATTACGTCCTGGATCATTAGATAGGAATCCAAATATGAAGAGAGAAACAAAGAATATAACTACAGTGTATACAAAAAGTTTGAGAGTAAGCATTACACAATCTCCAAAATCTTACTAAAAAAAAAAGAGAATAGATTCTCTAGTTTTATACCAAATATCTAATTTTGATACCAATAAATCAAGTGATTTATTTTTTTTTCTAGAAAAAAAATAAATAAAAAAAAGGTTTCAGAAAATCATTTGTAATAAGATAATAGTCGAGTCTTTCATATTCAAACAGATTTGCATACCAACATCTATATATTTTTTTTGGTGAACTCGAATCTAATTAGGTTCTTTCATTTAGGGAAAAGAGGATAAAATTTAGGAAATAGAATGATCCAGATTTAATATGGCTACCAAAAAAATTCAATGTTTGAATTGAGAGTTCCTTCATACGTCAAGATTTTTTTTAATCTATTGTTGGAAGAATAAAAATCGTGAATTTTTTTAAGACAGTATTAATGATTTCATCGAAAACTTACAGCGGCTTGCCAAACAAAGGCTAAGAGAAGAAAGAAAAGAGGTATTACGGGCATAACATCCACGATTGGATTCAAAAAGGCGTAGGCCTCAGGCAATTTGGCGACTAAAAAAGTGCTTGAAAAAAGGGCAGAATTAAAACAAATACAGATCAAATTAAATATATTAAGCATAACAAAAATGGGTGTTCTTGTGGATAATTTAATTTTGATTGAGTTATTAATATATTTTTTATATAAGGAAAAAATAAAGAAAGATAGTCTAAAAAGACTTTATTGAACTTACTCAATCAAAAATCCTTTCATTCTCTTATGAGAATGAAAGAAATAATATTTTCATACAATATCTTAATTGAATTCTATCTAATGATCAATAAAATAAGTTTAAGTTGCTATCTACACGTGTCAAAACTCTAGCACCAATCTAATCTATATTTAATTTGGGCTTAAATTGAATTGACGAACAACCAATAGAAATATTACTCTTTTAGTAGTCTTGAATAAAAATCGAAATGGGGCGTAGCCAAGCGGTAAGGCAACGGGTTTTGGTCCCGCTATTCGGAGGTTCGAATCCTTCCGTCCCAGAGTACAGTCATTGCGGAATCAATCTTCTATTGCCTTTGTACACCATCTTTATCTTTCTGTTTAAAAATCCAAATTTTTTAAGAATAAAATATTGAAATGAAAAGAAGAATAAACTGATTTTTCATCATTTCAACGGAATTCAAAAAAATCTATTTGCTTTTTTAATTTGTGTGTGATGCGGGGTAAGTAAGGTAGAACCATAGATTCTAAGAGTTTTAATAAAAAAAATATATATTTTTATTTATATATAGAAATATGGATTTCTATTCAAATTTCTATTTTACATATATACAATCTAATATGGGATTCATTTGAATTCTGACTGAACCTTTTACGCGTAAATAGATTATTCCATTCATAGAGAAAGAAAAAGTATAGATTGCGATATACTGACTGAACTATGACTATTCATAATTCCATAATTGAATCAATTACACAAACTAGAGGAATGTTATGGTAAAACTTCGTTTAAAACGATGTGGTAGAAAGCAACGTGCGACTTGAATTGAAGGACATGATCTGCTGTGGATTTTTTTTTGATCCGCCACTTTTTATATAGGTGCTCTTGGCTCGACATTTTGTCTTCTATTTTATTTGAGTCCTACACTTTTTTGGAATATAAAAAAGAGTACAGGATGGAGCTCGAGGAGAATAGAAAGTTTTATTCCTTTCGCAGGAGTAAGGATCTAGGGTTAGTGCGAATCAATAAGTTGGAACAACTTCGTAAGTCTTTTTATATTGAAAAAAAAAAAGCCTTTTCAAGCAATTTTACAATGGAAATTTTATTAAAATTGTAAAATTCTTTGAATCAAAAGTCTATCATGGGTGAATCAAGCGTTTGTATGATTCTTTGATAGAAAGAAAAGAAATCATAAACAAAATAAGGGGTTTGTTGCTGCCCGTTTTTAATAAAACGATTCAAGATCACCGAAGTCATGTCTAAACCCAAAGATTTAAAGTAAGGATAAAGAATCCTAAAACACGGAAATCAAGTTTTCAATTGTTTGAACAACTAGATCAGAATGAAGAATCAAAATTGATTCTAAAAAATGAGACAAACAAAAAAAGGGTTAGAGACTACTCAAAAAAAAGTACTTAAGGATTCTCTGGTGAGATATTTGAGAGTTATTTAACTTGAGTTACGAGAGTACGAATGTTCTGAATGTTTTTTATGGAAAAAAAAATTTAGGGTTTCAATACTGGCTAGTTGATTTAATTTTTTGATTAATCTATTTAATATTAGAATTTTATACAAAGAGTTAACTTCTACTCATTGAATTTTTTTTTCTCGAGCCGTACGAGGCCAAAACCTCTTATACGTTTCTAGGGGGGGTATTATTCATATACATCTATCCCAATGAGCCGTTTATCGAATCGTTGCAATTGATGTTCGATCCCGAAGAGAAGGAAGAGATCTTCGCAAAGTGGGTTTTTATGATCCGATAACTAATCAAACTTATTTAAACCTTCCTGCTATTCTCGATTTTCTTAAAAAAGGCGCTCAACCAACAAGAACAGTTCATGATATTTCAAAGAAGGCAGGGATTTTTACGGAAATAAATCTTAATAAAACGAAATTGAAGTAATGAAATATAAAAAAGAGGATGTGAAAGACTCGTATATAGCTTGGTATCAAATTTTATCTACTCTTTTCTTTCCTCCTCTTTCGCTCCCATCATATGTATTTTGGTTTATTATAATTTCGATTTATTATTAGTAATTAGTATTCCTCCTAAGGTACGAATACTACAAAATACCCTGGTAACAACTACTATGTTTTATAATCATAAACAAATTTATGAAAATAATTTGGGATCTATTTTACTGTATATAAAATTATATATATAAATCTATTAATTCTGAATAAAACTAATATATATATTAATATATTATTTTCTAAATATATATATATTATGAATAATGAATAAATTATTCATAAAAAATGGATCGAAAAAAGTATAAAAAGATTTGAGATTATCCTAACTTGCTTAGTTGTCATTCATTGTATCAACTACCAAACTAAGGGGTTAAGCTTTTTTATTTATTTTTTCTATTCTTTTCACTAGATTAAAAATTCACAATCATATTGACAACAGTGTATGGACCAAATATAATTCTCTCATAGATAAAAAGGTCTATTTATCCCTGACGCACACACGACTGGATTTTTCATTTTTTTTTTTCTTTATTCTGGTTGTATCTACATATTTGCAGTACTTTCTTTTTTTGTTTTTTGGGGTTGCTAACTCAACGGTAGAGTACTCGGCTTTTAAGTGCGACTAGCATCTTTTACACATTTGTATGAAGAAAAGAATTCGTCCAGATCTGCGGTAGAGTTTGTAAGACCACGACTGATCCTGAAAGGAATGAATGGAAAAAATAGCATGTCGTATCAAGAGAGAATTCCGATAACAGTTTTTTTCTTTCCTCATCGGTACAACCTTGTTTTCGACGTCGAAAAAAAAAAAAAAGGAATTCCAATTTGGGTCAAGTGAATAAATATAAATGGATGGATAAAAAAACCAGTTTTCCTGATTCCAGGAAAAAAAAAAGAAACGAGCTTCCATTCGTAATTTGAAAAATTACCCGATCTAATTAAATGTTAAAAATAGATTAGTGCCTAATACGGGTATGGGAAGGAATTTTTTTCTTGCGTGTTATTATCAATTTTTTCATGAGTCCTAATTATTTTTTTCCCTAGTCCGTTTGGGTTAGGTTGGAGATGGATGTGTAAAAGAAGCAGTATATTGATAAAAAATATATATATTTCCAAAATCAAAAGAGCGATTTAGGTTCAAAAAATAAAGGATTTCTAATCATCTTGTTTTGTTATTGGAGAATATAACGAACAGAAACCTATTAAAGATAGAGAATCCGGTTAGCAGTCTACCTGTTTATGAGGTATCTATTGCTTTCGTAGTCTAATACCTTATTTTGACTGTATCGCACTATGTGTCATTTCAGAACTTAAGAAAATAAAGACTTTACCTTCAGTTCAAATCGAATTTCAATCCAAATGGAAAAATATCAAGGATATTTAGAGTTCGATGGGGCTCGGCAACAGAGTTTTCTATATCCACTTTTTTTTCGGGAGTATATTTATATACTTGCTTATGATCATGGTTTAAATAGATTAAATAGAAATCGCTCTATTGTCTTGGAAAATGCGGATTATGACAAAAAATATAGCTCACTAATTGTGAAACGCTTAATTTTGCGAATGTATGAACAGAATCGTTTGATTATTCCCACTAAGGATTTGAACCAAAATAACTTTTTGGGGCATACCAGTCTTTTCTATTATCAAATGATATCCGTTTTATTTGCAGTGATTGTAGAAATTCCATTTTCCCTAAGATTAGGATCCTCTTTCGAAGGAAAACAATTCAAAAAATCTGATAATTTACAATCAATTCATTCAATATTTCCCTTTTTAGAAGACAAATTATCACATTTTAATTATGTGTTAGATGTACTAATACCTTACCCCATCCATCTAGAAATCTTGGTTCAAACCCTACGTTACCGAGTAAAAGATGCCTCTTCTTTGCATTTTTTTCGGTTCTGTTTATATGAGTATTGCAATTGGAAGAATTTGTATATAAAAAAAAAAGCAATTTTGAATCCAAGATTTTTCTTGTTCTTATATAATTCTCATATATGTGAATACGAATCCATATTTTTTTTTCTACGCAAGCGGTCTTCGTATTTACGATCAACATCTTATGAAGTCCTTTTTGAGCGAATATTCTTCTATGGAAAAATACAACATTTTTTAAAAGTCTTTGTTAATAATTTTCCGGCGATCCTAGGGTTGCTCAAGGATCCTTTCATACATTATGTTAGATATCACGGAAGATGCATTCTGGCAACAAAGGATACACCGCTTCTGATGAATAAATGGAAATATTATTTTGTTAATTTATGGCAATGTTATTTTTCCGTATGGTTTCAATCGCAAAAGGTCAATATAAATCAATTATCTAAAGATAATTTAGAGTTTCTGGGTTATCTGTCAAGTTTGCGATTAAACCCTTTAG